TGTGAATTCAAATGTGGCAGATAGATAAGGACATATATCTGCAAGGCCCGATCAATAGTTCAAGTCACACACTCCCATAATCCATTTTATCTTCGGAAAATTCACTTCAACTATGAGTGTCAAAAAAATAAGACATTTTTGTAGAGTTGAAGAGAAATATCCCAATACATGTCTTATTTTTTTTTTCAATAATCCATATTTGTAGCAATGAAATACTAGTGTTCCTACCCCAAGTGATAGATGATTGATTACACGATGGTATATATTCTTTATAAAGGACCAGAAATACCTTGCTTACGTATCATTGGGAAGTGCATTAACATAAATACGGCGGTAAGAAGAGGTAATACAAAAGTGTGTAAACTATAAAAACGAGTCAAAGTGGATTGTCCTACACTAGCACTTCCGCGTAATAACTCTACCAGAGGCGAGCCTATTACAGGAATAGCGTCTGGTACGCCTGTTACAATTTTTACTGCCCAATAACCAATTTGGTCCCGAGGTAAGGAATAACCAGTTACACCAAAAGATGCGGTCAATACACCCAAAACCACACCTGTAACCCAAGTCAATTCACGAGGTTTTTTAAAGCCGCCGGTGAGATACACGCGAAATACGTGCAGGATCATCATTAGGACCATCATACTTGCCGACCATCGATGAACTGATCGGATTAACCAACCAAAATTAGCTTCAGTCATTATATATTGAACAGAAGCAAAGGCCTCCGTAACGGTCGGACGATAATAAAAAGTCATAGCAAACCCGGTAGCTACTTGTACCAAAAAACAAGTAAGCGTAATTCCCCCTAGACAATAAAATATGTTGACGTGAGGAGGAACATATTTACTAGTTATATCATCGGCAATTGCCTGAATCTCAAGACGTTCTTCGAACCAATCATAGATTTTATTGAGATAGGTAAATCAAGGGGACCCCCCCGGAGAACCGTATATGAAAATTTCATCTCGTACGGCTCAAACAGAAACACCCAAATACTAGTTCTAACGGATGTGTGTAATATAAAGTTTGAAATTTATTAATTCTATGATTTATGATTCAATTTTTTTTTGAAGATACTAAAGAATAAAAATCCGAAAGCTCTTCTTTGTGGTTATAATGCCAAAAAATCAAGTCGGCTCATTCGTCTATATATTGATCGTTATAGGCCTCTTGAATCTTCTATTTACCTATTTTCTTTGGTGTTATTTATGTGTAATGCGGCTTTACTGCTGTTTTCTTTATTATTGATAGGAATTCTCTTGTTAAGACCCTATGAATTGATTAAAACCTCAGATTCATACTAAAACCACGATGATTCAATAAAACCCTTTCAAACTAAGTCTAAGTCCCAAAATTCCCTGAGTAAGAACCATTGGATCATCACTTATTCAATGAATAGATATAATGACTAAAAATCCAAACCAAAGAAACCTTTGTTTTGTCCTTTGATCAAAATAAGCATAAACGAAAGTTTGAAAGAATCAAAATATTTCTATTTATAACTTCTAACTCTTTGAAAAAATTTTTTGAAGTCCGGACACGAGGTCTGACTATTAAGTATGAATCATAGTTCTAATAGTAATCTATTTCATATATTCCGTGCTCCAGATACTAGAATGAATATCCGACGAAGTAAAACCATCTCTATCAAGATGACAGACCCATTCTCTGTACTATCCATAGGATCATTTATACCAAGTCACACACTCATATTCCGGAAATACAGAAACAAAGAAATTCCACGGTCAAACTACCAAAATAGAATGGGATAAAAATCAGAAACCTAAACGCTTCACTTTGTATTGAAAAAGCCAGTTAATGGTTCTTGTGAATCTAATTCATTGAAATTCCATCCAGTAAAATGGAAGAATTATAAATCTCCAAAATAATAGATAGGAATATCGCGAATAGAGCCATTGCGAGACCCATCAAAGGAGTAGTTCCCCACCCAGGAGCTACTTTACCATATTCTGAATTCAATGGTTTCAATAAACTCCCCGCATTAGTTCGTTTTGGGCGGCCAGATCTAGAACTACCTTCAACGGTTTGTGTAGCCATAATATTTTATATTCAGTAAGATCTGTTGACTTTGTATACCATTCCGTTGTAAATAAATGATCTTATCATAGATCCATTGTGGTCTTAAAACTTTATAATGTCTTAAAACTATATAATCATGGAAACAGCAACCCTAGTTGCCATCTTTTTATCTGGTTTACTTGTAAGTTTTACTGGGTACGCCTTATATACTGCTTTTGGGCAACCCTCTCAACAACTAAGAGATCCATTCGAGGAACACGGGGACTAGTTGAAGTACGGATCCTCCCAATATTGGGAGGATCCGTACTTCAATTGAGATAATGACAAATCATTTCACCTTTTTAGTTGGAACTTTAGGCGGATCTCGAAAAAAGATAGCGAAAAAAATTATTCCTAGAGTTGAGACTAAAAGGAATGTATAAACCAATGCTTCCATAGATTCGATCGTGGTTTACAA